TAATTGAGTTTAGGAACTAAACAGTATCACTTGTTTTTATAGATCGTTCGCCAAAGTTTTTTTTATTTTAAATTTCACTATTTCAATTTAAAATTTTATTTTTAAATTGAAATAGAAATGAAAAATATCTTCATTTCGAAATTCTCTTGGATTTTAGTTGAGTAATGTATTCTATGAATAATACTCTTTCAATCAAAGAAATATTTCAATTATTTCCGTGTTCGTATTTTGAAAGTAAAAAAAGTAAAAGGAATACAAATGGTAGGAAATTTATTCCAACTGAATTCTTGAAATTTATTCCAACTGAATTCTTCATAAATTTTCTATTTCGATGAACTGACTCTTACCAAAGTTAGATATGGACCATGAGGAAGAACGGAACTTTTTTTTTTATTTTGTTTACCTCTTTACTGTTCAAAGATCAAAGAGAAAACTATTCGGTTATTCCATTACGTGGATACACATTGGGAAACAACATAGTAGTTGTCCAACGAGATACTGCACATCCTAAAATATTGTCTTGGGCGAGTCACATATTGCGCCGCTTGTTTTAGTTTTACTATTTTAGAAATTTTATTTATGTTTTGCTTGTTTTATTGAACCCATTTCATATCATGGTTCAAACGTTAAAAGTCGACGGGTTTTACTAATCCTTTTCGAAATCCGAAGAAGTCATTGATTCTTTCGATCGGGATTCATATTGAAAATAATCAGAAATCTAGGAATTCGAATCGTAAAAGTAGCTTTCGATTATTTCAAATTAATTTAATTGAAATCAACACAAATTAAATACAAATAGATAAAGTAAAGAAATAGAATTGGGATACTATATAATATACATTATCACTATATATATTATATATACGTAATTAATTATATATACGTAATTAAATCGATTTCTATATATAGAAAAGGAATATGATGATACTATTGTAGATTGATCTATATTAATCTATATTAAATTAACCCGCATTACAATACAACTTTATACACTACAATAACAATACTAGATAGTATGGTAGAAAGAAATATCTGAATCTTTCTACCATACTATCGTATCTCATAGAATACGACTGATTCTAGTCTGCCCATTTCATTTAAGACGCGAAATTTTTATCCTTTTCTAATTTTTATCCTTTTCTTCTCTGCAATTATTGATAAGAAATAAAAAATCAAGTTTAATTCAAATTAATCACCTTGGCTGACTGTTTTTACGTATATTATAAGTAAAAAAGCAGTAGGAACTAGAATAAACAGTGCAGTAGCAATAAATGCGAGAATATTTACTTCCATAATCTCATTGTTTAATTTTTCTTTAATTCGCAATAACTCGGGAGTTAATCCCATAGAGATAATAAATCTTTCGCCTGTAAATTCAATGGGATGCATTACATCTCGATGATATCGAATCGGATCAATATCATGAATAACAATATCGGAGCTATCAAATCGATTCATCGTCAAGAATTGAATAGTATAACATAGGACGATCTTTTATCCATACTGAACTCAAAATTTGATTCCCGATACAATCAATAATTCCTTTATTTATTTATCATTCTTTTCCATTCTTTCTTTTCTATAACCTACCGCCCTCTTTGTACAATCATCTGATGAAGTATCATCTAACCGCCTTTCCACTTACCATTGGTTCGAAACAAACCCCAACAAACAATAGAAGCTCAATGAAAAAAAAGGAAGGAGCTAAGTTATAAACTCCTTTTTTTAATGATCAAATCTTCTTGGAAAACAAAAGAAGTATGATAAAGACGAGTACAAATTCCGGTATAAAAAAATCGAATATTCCATCAAATTCACTATTTTTTTATATATTTATATATAAATTTAAAAAGTTTGTTCTTTCAAGGAAAAACCCTTATAAAAAAAAAAAAAAATTCATTACCTCGCTAATAAAAAAGTGATCCTTGTTTGATCTTTATTTTTTGAATATCCTCTTTCATTGGATTAGGAATGGGACGCATATATCAAAAGCTCAATGCGAAATTTGAATGAGATAGATTATTTCAAATTAGTAAAATTTGAAATTGAGGTTACACAAAATAGGGCCCGAAAAGGATATACTTTTATTTTAATCTTAAAAAAAAAGTATTCTATACTATTCTATACACAGTAACTATGTTCAATTTATTTTATATTGTACAAATTCCATTTATGTATGTACTCCCGGGAAACATACAATACTCTACTCTATTTCATATTTCACAGATCGGGAGTAATTGAAAAAGCCAGACCCAGTACAGTACGGTATCCCGTGGAATCCTGAATCTGATGCTAATAATATAATAATTGTACTAATCCACATATGCCTCTCTCCCATCAATCGAATCGGTACTAGTCGAAGAAATGGAAATTCCCCCATTTGGTTGATGATAAATGTGAAACGAAAAAGAAAAAAAGAAGAGGGATCGCTGTTGGGAATGAAATTATGTTATTTGGACTTCTTTTCACAAAAAATAGAGAGATGAATTGATATAGTTTT